ACCAAAAATACCAAATGAAACTAAATCGATTTTTTTTCATTCCCGAAGAAGTGCATATTTTCCCTGAATCTTCTTCGATAATGGTACGGAACAATAGTCTGATTGGAGTAGATACACGAATCGCTTTAAATACAAGAAGCCGAGTGGGCGGATTAGTCCGAGTGGAGAGAAAAAAAAAAAGGATTGAACTGAAAATCTTTTCTGGAGATATCCATTTTCCTGGAGAGACAGATAAGATATCCCGACACAGTGGCATCTTGATACCCCCAGGAACAGGAAAAACAAATTCTAAGGAATCCAAAAAATTGAAAAATTGGATCTATGTCCAACGGATCACACCTACTAAGAAAAAGTATTTTGTTTTAGTTCGACCCGTAGTGACATATGAAATATCGGACAGTATAAATTTAGCAACACTCTTCCCCCCGGATCTGTTACAAGAAAGGGATAATATGCAACTTCGAGTTGTCAATTATATTGTTTACAGAAATGGCAAACCAATTCGGGGAATTTCTGATACAAGTATTCAATTAGTTCGGACTTGTTTAATTTTGAATTGGGATCAAGACAAAAAAAGTTCTTCTATAGAAGAGGCTCATACTTCCTTTGTTGAAGTAAGTACAAATGGTCTGATTCGAGATTTCCTAAGAATTGACTTAGTGAAATTCCCTATTTCGTATCTCAGAAAAAGGAATGATCCCTCCGGCTCAGGATTGATCTCAGATTCAGATAATGTGTCAGATCACACCAATAGCAATCCCTTTTATTCCAAGACAAAAATGCAACAATCATTTAGCCAAAATCAAGGAACTATTCGCACGTTATTAAATAAAAATAAGGAATGCCCATCTTTGATAATTTTGTCATCATCTAATTGTTTCCGAATGGGCCCATTCAACGCTGGAAAATATCACAATGTGATAAAAGAATCAATTAAAAAAGATCCTATAATTCAAATTAGGAATTTGATTGGCCCTTTAGGAACAGTCCTTCAATTTGTGAATTTTTATTCATTTGACTATTTAATAACTCATAATCCTATTTTGGTAACTAAATATTTGCAACTTGAAAATTTAAAACAGACTTTTCAAGTAATTAACTATTATTTAATGGATGAAAATGGGAGAATTTGGAATCCCGATTCATGCAGTAACATCGTTTTGAATTCATTCAATTTGAATTGGTATTTTCTCCATCATAATTATTTGGAAGAAAGATCCACAATAATTAGTCTTGGACAGTTTATTTGTGAAAATGTATGTATAGCCAAAAATGGACCCCATCTCAAATCGGGTCAAGTTTTGATTGTTCAAGTGGATTCTGTAGTAATAAGATCCGCCAAGCCTTATTTGGCCACTCCAGGAGCAACTGTTCATGGTCATTATGGAGAAATCCTTTACGAAGGAGGTACATTAGTTACATTTATATATGAAAAATCGAGATCCGGTGATATAACCCAGGGTCTTCCAAAAGTGGAACAAGTATTAGAAATGCGTTCAATTGATTCAATATCGATGAACCTAGAAAAAAGAATTGAGGGTTGGAACGAGCATATAAAAAAAATTCTTGGAATTCCTTGGGGATCCTTGATTGGGGCTGAGCTAACTATAGTGCAAAGTCGTATATCTTTGGTTAATAAGATCCAAAAGGTTTATCGATCCCAGGGGGTGCAAATCCATAATAGGCACATAGAAATTATTGTACGCCAAATAACATCAAAGGTGTTGGTTTCAGAGGATGGAATGTCTAATGTTTTTTTACCTGGAGAACTAATTGGATTGTTGCGAGCGGCGCGAACGGGGCGCGCTTTGGAAGAATCGATCTGTTACCGCGCCATCCTATTGGGAATAACAAGGGCATCTTTGAATACTCAAAGTTTCATATCGGAAGCGAGTTTTCAAGAAACTGCTCGAGTTTTAGCCAAAGCTGCTCTCCGGGGCCGTATTGATTGGTTGAAAGGCCTAAAAGAGAACGTTGTTATAGGGGGGATGATACCCGTTGGGACCGGATTCAAAGGATTAGTGCATCGTTCAAGGCAACATAAGAACATTCCTTTGAAAACCAAAAAGAAGAATTTTTTCGAGGGGGAAATCAGAGATATTTTGTTCCACCACAGAGAATTATTTGATTCTTCCATTTCAAAGAAATTTCATGATCCATCAGAACAATCATTTACAGCATTTAATGATTCCTAAAAGTGGATTCATACTTTTTGAATTTTAATAAAAAAAACTCTTTATTTATGGTCATTTTATGTGGTAATCGAAATAAAGATAATAACGAATAGAGGGTAGGGTTTTGGATCGTGTATCGACATCGACACGTACAATCTCCGGTAGAAGAAAAGGTTCCATCGGAACAATTATTTAGTTCAGGGCAACCTCGTCGCTTTTTTTTTTAAAAAAAAAAAAAAGCGGAAGTGGGGGGGAGAAATGACAAGAAGATATTGGAATATCAATTTGGAAGAGATGATGGAAGCGGGAGTTCATTTTGGTCATGG